TCGATAAACCTTTTGGACCTTATTAACCAAAGAGATCCGGCTTTGCACTATAGTTAGCTCAGCACCAATCAAGAATGCCCAAGGAATTCCAAGAATTCTTGTTATACATTTGTTCCAACCCTCAATCCTCTTTTCGAGATTCATCGATATTGAATCAATCGAACGCACTTCTAACACCTGTTCCACTTTTGGAAGACCTTGCGTTATATCACCAGATCTTGATTTTTCATATATAAATGTAACTAATGTATCTCCTTCGTAAAGGATTTCCCCATAATGTCCATGAACAGTTGCTCCTGGAGTAGCCAAATAAGGCTTAGCCGATCGTATTACCACAGAGTCAACTTGAACAATTAGAACTTGACCCGATTTTAAATGCGGTCCTTTTTTGGCTATACATACATTTTCACAAAGAAACTGCCCAAGACTAACGATTGTAGGTGTCTCTTCACAATAATTGTAATGGAGAAAATACCAATTCAAATGGAATGGATTCAAAATGATGTTACTGCATGAATAGGGATTATAAATTTGACCATTTTCATCCAGTAAATAATATTTAAGTATTTGAAAAATATGTTTTAAATTGTCAAGTTGCAAATAGTTATTTACCAAGATCTGATTATGGGTTATTAAATGGGAAAATAAATCAAAATTATAAATTGGAAAGTTTGTTCCTAACGGGCCCAACGAATTCCTAATTGGAATTAGGGGGTCCTTTTTGATTGATTCTTTTATCACATTGGGAGATTTTACATCGTTGAATGGTCCTATTCGAGAACAATTGGATGATGACAAAATTATCAAAGATTGAGATTGCTTATTTCGATTCAACAACGTATGGATAGTTCCTTGATTTGGATTAAGGGATTCTTGAACCCTTGCCTTGGAATACGAATAACTGGAAGAAAACGGATTGACATTAGCGCGATCTGATCCATTCTCAGAGATCAATCCTGAACCCGACAGATCGTTCCTTTTTCCGGTATAAGAAATAGGTGACTTCGCTAAGTCGATTCTTAGAAAATATCTAAGCAAACCATTTGTCCTTATTTCAACAAAGGAAGCACAGGCCTTTTCGATCTTTTTGTCTTGGTCCCAATTCAACACTAAAGAAGTCCGAACTAATTGAATACTTGTGTCCCAAATTTCAAGAATTGGGTCGTAATAAAGGATATAATTGACAACTCGAAGTTGTAGATTATCACTTTCCTGCAAGAGATCCGGCGGGAAAAGTCTTCCTAAATTTATACCATCCGTTTTTTTATATGGGACTACAGGTTGAACCAAAACAAAATACTTTTTTTCATACCGAGAAAGTTTCATTCGTTGGATATAGAGCCAATTTTTCAATTTTTTGTATTCTTTGGAATTTGGTTTTCCCCCTGCTGGTGGTATCAATCGGAATGCCTTATTTGTCTTTCCAGGAAAATGGATATCTCCAGAAAAGATTATCAGTTTCATTTTTTCTGCTTTTTTCTTCACTCGGACCAATCCGCCTACCCGACTTCTTCTATTTAAAGTGATTTGTGTATCTACCCCAATAATACTATTGTGCCGTACCATTATGGAAGAAGATTCGCCCAAAATGTGGACTTCCACGGGAATAAAAAAAAATGGATTTACTTCCTTTTGATATTTTGGCCAAAATACCTTGACTCCTCGATACTCAATCAAATCCTCTTCGTTGACGATTGAATTCAGTTCTCTAGTCTCATATTTAGTAAGTCCCGAGCTCTTTCTTATATATCGAGGATCATCGAAATAAGCAAGAATGCTATTTCTACGGAGAATACCATTTCTGGGGATTTCCATTGAGATACCTGAAGAAGGTATTAGTTGGTTCTCGCCTTCTTGAATCGATTCGAGTGGGATGATGAATCTATTTCTTCGCCTCTTTGCCAATAAATCAGAATTCCCGTCGAGAATGGCCGGATATCTGCGATTACAACGACCAGTACATTTCATTCGATTAAGTTCTGAATAATCAGGAATCCTATCTCCTTTTTGATTTTTACCAGAAAAATACGAACTAAAAAATTTTTGTCTCACTTGATTATTAGTTACTGAGGGTTTAGAAATATATCTTCGCTTGACAGAAAGAGAATAAGCGTTCATTTGATCTTGATCCTTGTGGATCGAACAGGGGCCTAGACTGGATCTCCAGGGCTCCCCTAATAATATCCATAAATGACTTGTTTTTGGTAAGAGATGAATATTACCATATGTAAATTCAGGTGCATGGTACACATCGGTATTCCAGTGCATTTCACCCTCTGAGTCAGAATAAATATGTTTTCGAACCTTCTCTTTCAAATTCAAAGTGGATGTTCTCGCGCGAATCTCAGCAATCACTTGTTCCGATTCTACATATTGATCGTTTTGAACTAAAAGAAAACTTTTGGGCGGAATACACACATTGTGTATAATATCTTCACTCTCAATAGTTACATACAAGTCTCTAGAACATAGAAAAGCAGGATGTCCATGACGTGTACGT